TAAATTTCCGGGGGCATGCGAAAAATGATAATAGATCCCGTCGTTAATAATTAATTTAATTAAAAAATAATAAAATATAGATGCTTATCGTTCATTAATGAGAGGTGAATCTTATGATACAGAAGAGAAAGGTGAAGAAATATACAGAAGTATACACTTTAGGTCAACATATATGTATGTCTGCTCACAAAGCGAGAAGAGTAATTGATCAAATTCGTGGGCGGTCCTATGAAGAAACACTTATGATACTAGAACTTATGCCTTATCGAGCATGTTATGCCATTTTAAAATTGGTTTATTCTGCAGCAGCAAATGCTAATCACAATAAGGGTTTGAACGAAACAAGTTTAATCATTAGTAAAGCCGAAGTCAACGAGGGCACAACTGTGAAAAAATTAAAGCCCAGGGCTCGAGGACGGGGTTATCCTATAAAAAGATCCACTTGTCATATAACTATCGTATTGAAAGATATATCTTTAGATGAAGAGGAAGAAATAGATAAAAGGAAATTCTATAAATTAGAGCTGAGGAATACTTAAAGGAAGAATATTTTATATTATAAAAAATACAAATACGCTATATTATGTTATGCTTAAAAAAAATCGAATGAATAAAAAAAAAATACAAACGGATGTCACGTTTCACGATATATATAGTAGTGGGGGATTATGGGACAAAAAATAAATCCACTTGGTTTCAGACTTGGTGCAACCCAAGGTCATCATTCTCTTTGGTTTGCACAACCAAAAAATTATTCAAAGGATCTACAAGAAGATCAAAAAATACGAGATTGTATCAAAAATTATGTGCAAAATAATATGAAAATATCCTCTAATGTAGAGGGAATTGCACGTATAGAGATTCAAAAAAGAATCGATTTGATTCAGGTCATAATCTATATGGGATTCCCCAAGTTATTAATAGAAGACAGGACTCGAAGAATCGAAGAATTACAGACGCATGTACAAAAAGAACTCAATTGTGTAAACCGAAAACTCAACATTGCTATTACAAGAATTGCAAATCCTTACGGGCACCCCAATATTCTTGCAGAATTTATAGCCGGACAATTAAAGAATAGAGTTTCATTTCGCAAAGCAATGAAAAAAGCTATTGAATTAACTGAACAGGCAGGTACAAAAGGGATTCAAGTACAAATTGCAGGGCGTATCGACGGAAAAGAAATTGCACGTGTTGAATGGATCCGAGAAGGTAGAGTTCCTCTACAAACCATTCGAGCTAAAATTGATTATTGTTCCTATGCAGTTCGAACTATCTATGGGGTATTAGGCATCAAAATTTGGATATTTGTAGACGAGGAATAATAAGAACTTACTTGACTTATATTTAGTTATATCTGGTGATAAAACAAAAAATGGCAAACTCTTTCATTCTTTTTCTGGTAAATAATAAAAAAAAAAGAACAATTCTATAAGGTTGAATAAAAATTCGATTAATCATTTGATATAATTGCTATGCTTAGTGTGTGACTCGTTGGTTTTTTTAGGGTTGGGATTCCAAAAAATGGACAGCCCATAGTACAAACTGATAACTATAGAACTAATAACCAACTCATCACTTCGTGTTATCTGGATAGAAAGAACCAGTCAAGATATGATATATAAGTCATATCATTGTAGCAACTGAAATCTTTTTTACATAAAAAAAAATATGATTATGGGTTGTAAAGCAATATAAAGTATACAGATAAATGGAAGGGTGAGAGAAAGATAGAAAAAGAATATTAATGATATATAATTCCAATATGTAAGGTCTATGAGTCATCTCATATAAAGGGAATGTAATAAAGCATCAATACTGATTGATCCATAATTAGACAAATCCGTGCATAGAACAAAAAATCAAGAGCCCCGAGCCAATAAAGACTGAGAAGGTTGACTCAAGAATAAATTTAATTGGAGGCTCCGTTGTAAAATTCAGACCTAATCATTAATCGAGAAGTGGTGGGAACGACAGAACCTGTGAATGCATAAGATTCTATTGAAAACGAATACTAATGATTCATTGAGTAGGATGGCGGAACGAACCAGAAACCTATTCATTTATTCTGAGAGGTCATGTCATAGACTAATCTTACAACTGAATGTTGAAAGAGTAAATATTCGCCCGCGAATTTTTTTTTTATTTCTAAATTTTAGTCGATTCGAAATAAAAGGAAAAACAAAATAAAGATTCATTATAGCGTTCTACCAAAACGACATTATCTATAAATAGAATACGTGTTAAATTATATATTAAAACACAAAAAATTTCTAATTTATAATCGATTAGATCAAATTTCAAAGAATCCCACGATTCCATATATTATTAACCGTGTATTTTTTTTTGTTTAATTTTTAAAAATTGTTTAATTCGCGAGGAGCTGGATGAGAAGAAACTCTCGTGTCCGGTTCTGTAGTAGAGATGGATGGAATTGCTAAACAACCATCAACTATAACCCCAAAAGAACCAGATTCCGTAAACAACACAGAGGAAGAATGAAAGGAATATCTTATCGAGGTAATCGTATTTGCTTCGGTAGATATGCTCTTCAAGCGCTTGAACCCGCTTGGATCACATCTAGACAAATAGAAGCAGGGCGGCGAGCAATGACACGAAATGCACGCCGCGGTGGAAAAATATGGGTACGCATATTTCCAGACAAACCTGTTACAGTAAGACCTACAGAAACACGTATGGGTTCGGGGAAAGGATCTCCCGAATATTGGGTAGCTGTCGTTAAACCCGGTAGAATACTTTATGAAATGAGCGGAGTAGCAGAAAATATAGCTAGAAGGGCTATTTCAATAGCGGCATCTAAAATGCCTATACGAACTCAATTCATTCTTTCTGGATAGGAATGTAGAAACAAACGAAAGGGGTTTTGGGGATGAAAAAAAAACAATTGCAGGTTTCTTTTTTTGTTTTGAACAAATAATATTTCTTTTTTTTATTTATACCTTTGCATTGAAAAAGAAAAAACCGATAAAAAAATGATATGATTCAACCTCAAACCTATTTGAATGTAGCGGATAACAGCGGGGCCCGAGAATTGATGTGTATTCGAATCATAGGAGCTAGTAATCGACGATATGCTCATATTGGTGACATTATTGTTGCTGTAATCAAGGAAGCAGTACCAAATACACCTCTAGAAAGATCAGAAGTGGTCCGAGCTGTCATTGTACGTACTTGTAAAGAACTCAAACGCGACAACGGTATGATAATACGATATGATGACAACGCTGCGGTTGTTATTGATCAAGAAGGAAATCCAAAAGGAACCCGAATTTTCGGCGCGATCGCCCGGGAATTAAGACAGTTAAATTTCACTAAAATAGTTTCATTAGCACCTGAAGTATTATAGGGGAAGACCTTAATATAGTATTTGAATGAAATTGATTAAATTTATTTAATTAATTAGTAAATTGTTTATCTATCACGTATATATCTTTAATAATTCATAAATATTAAAAAATTAAGAAAAAAAGAAAAAGAGCATGTTGATTATATCAAAATTAGGGGGAAACAAAAATCTTAGTTTATCATGAGTAAAGACACTATTGCTGACATAATAACCTCTATACGAAATGCTGACATGAATAAAAAAAGAACAGTTCGAATACCATCTACTAACATCACTGAAAATATTGTTAAAATCCTTTTACAAGAAGGTTTTATTGAAAACGTGAGAAAACATCAAGAAAGCAATAAATATTTTTTGGTTTTAACCCTACGACATAGAAGAAATAGGAAAGGACCATATAGAACTGTTTTAAATTTAAAACGGATCAGTCGACCCGGTCTACGAATATATTCTAACTATCAACGAATTCCTAGAATTTTAGGCGGAATGGGGGTTGTAATTCTTTCTACTTCTCGAGGTATAATGACAGACCGAAAGGCTCGACTAGAAGGAATCGGCGGAGAAGTTTTGTGTTATATATGGTAATCTTTATAATAGCCGACACGTTCATATTTGTGAAAAAAGAGAAAGGACAAGTTTATAATATTATCCCTCTTACATTAGTTGATACTTCAAAGCGGTTTTACTTGGAATGAAACAACAAAAATGGATTCATGAGGGTTTAATTACTGAACAACTTACCGATGGTATGTATCTTCCGGATTCGTTTAGATAACAAAAAAATTATTCTGGTTTTTGTTTCGTAAAGGATTTCATGTAGTTTTATACGTATACTACCAGGAAATAGACTAAAAATTGAGGTAAGTCCTTATGATTCAACCAAAGGGCGTATAATTTAGAGACTCCAAAGCAAAGACTTGAATGATTAGGCGGTTTTTTCAATTTCAACATTCTTTCGTGAGGATACACAATTCGAAATTAAAAATTTCAAGAAACTTATTTTCTTCCAATAAGTAGATTCGGAATTAAAAAAAGGAATGACAAATATGAAAATAAGGGCCTCCGTTCGTAAAATTTGTGAAAAATGTCGATTGATCCGTAGGCGGGGACGAATTATAGTAATTTGTTCTAACCCGAGACATAAACAAAGACAAGGATAATCTTTCGAAATCTAAAGGACCCGATGTACAGATGTACAAATAAATAAATAAAATAAGTAAAAAAAAAAAAAAAAAAGAATAAGGATCTGTTTTGACATGAAATGGATATATCCATATATCTCTGACTTATATTTATGAGATGATAAAATATGGCAAAACCTATACCAAAAATTGGTTCGCGTAGAAATAGACGTATTGGTTCACGTAAGAATACACGTAGAATCCCCAAGGGAGTTATTCATGTTCAAGCAAGTTTCAACAATACCATTGTGACTGTTACAGATGTACGGGGTCGAGTAATTTCTTGGTCCTCTGCCGGGGCTTGTGGATTCAAGGGTACAAGAAGGGGTACACCATTTGCCGCTCAAACCGCAGCAGGAAATGCTATTCGGACAGTAGTGGATCAAGGTATGCAACGAGCAGAAGTTATGATAAAAGGCCCGGGTCTCGGAAGAGATGCGGCATTAAGAGCT